GAAATAAAAGGACTAAGGAAAACAGAAGTCAAAATGCAAATACAATAATAATTCAGTAATCCGGGAAAAATTCCATCTATTTTGTATCATTTTGGCGGCATGGCCGAGTGGTAAGGCGGGGGACTGCAAATCCTTTTTCCCCAGTTCAAATCCGGGTGTCGCCTGAATCACCAAAAAACTCGAAATCATAATCGATTTATTGGATTGGTTTCTCAATAGTGTTCGGTAGAACCCCTTTTTGACTCTGCGCCATTAATTCCACTATTATTAGTGAGTAATAATGGAATAATTCCTTCGTATTTATAGAGATTAGGGGACATAATGCACATGGATATAGTAAGTCTCGCTTGGGCTGCTTTAATGGTAGTCTTTACATTTTCCCTTTCACTCGTAGTGTGGGGAAGAAGTGGGCTTTAGAAGTACTACTAATTGAATTCAGGAATCAAACCCGCTTGTTTTATAGATCGTTCTGCAACGCATTTTGAACTATTAAAAATAAAAACTCTGAATTTGGAATCCCATTGGATTCCAATGGAGTAATCTATGATAGGAATCATACTCTTTCAATCCAAGAGATATTTCATTGATTCCCATCTTTGTACTTCGAAAAGAAAGGGATTCAGATGATTCGAAATTGATTCCAACCTAAAATTCTTCCGAAATTTGAGATTTCAATCAATGGGAGTGGGCTCTTACTATCTTTATAGATGGATACTAAGGAAGACCGGACCTTTTTCTTTTTATTTATTTCCCTCTTGACTCTTCAAAAAATAAGTTGTTTTGTTAAGCGTATACGCACTTTCTATAAGAAATGATATAGAGATGGTGGTTGTTTAAGGAGAGACTGGGCAATAATAAGATCTTGCCTCGGGCGAGTTACATATCGGGCATTTACCCTTTGCTTTCTATTCTAATTTTAGAAAGGCGGTTTATGCTTTATCGCTTTATTTGATATGGCGTTAAAAATAGGTGAGGTTTCCCCTTACTTATTAGTAAAAGGAATTAGAATCTTAAAATAAGAATTATTTCAGATTGAGCGGAACAAATAGATGTAGCAAATTGGGTCTTATGTCAATTCCATAGAATATATGGAATATATTGATATGGAATATATGGAAATGGAATTAATATACACATATAGGAAGAGAATATTGTAGATTGATATATAGAAACTTAAGCGTTTATCTTTATTCTAGATTACAACTTTATAGACTAAGAGATAGATAGTATGGTAGAAAAATGCATTTTCTACCATACTATCTATCTCTTAGATAATTTCCGATTATAGTGCGCTCATTTCATTTAAGTTAAGACGTGAAATGGAATCCCTTTCATTTTACTTCGTAAATTTTTGATAAGAACTTGGAAGGAAAGTTTGATTCAAATTCATTTGAAAATTCAATTGAATTAATCATTTTGACTGACTGTTTTTACGTAAATGATAAGTAGAAAAGCGGTAGGAACTAGAATGAATAGTGCAGTAGCAATAAATGCAAGAATATTTACTTCCATAATCTCATCAGTTTTTTACTTCGCAATAACTCGGGATTTAATCCCCTAGAGATGATAAATCTTTCGTCTATCATCTGTAAATTCAATGAATGAATTACCTCTCGATGATCTTGAACCGGATCACTATCATGAATAACAATATCTGATCTATCAAATCAACCCGTCGTCAAGACTTGAATAGTATAACATAGGAAGTTCTTTTATCCATACTGAATCAAAATTTTGATTCCTAACTCAATTACTCCAAAATGAGATTTATCATCCGTTTCCTTGTTTTTTCTATAACCCACCTTGCGTCTTCCTTGGACAATCTTCTGATGAAGGATCATCAGATTTCCTTTCCACTTCAATTAATTACATAGTTCCAAACCTAACAAACAAAAAAAGCGAGGTGGAAAAATAGGAAAGCAAAAAGAAATCAAGACTCCTTTTTGCTTTGGGAATGGAAGTATATCCCTCGACATTCTTTACTAGTTCATAGAAAGGGAAAAATGGATTTTTGTATTTATTGGATCCGTCGGGACTGGCGGGGCTCGAACCCGCAGCTTCCGCCTTGACAGGGCGGTGCTCTAACCGATTGAACTACAATCCCAGGGAAATAAGGGATCTGGCAGAAATTTGGATTCTTTTTTATCTTCGTATGGGGTCTTTCTAAAGGACAAGGGTTTTTAGACTATCTCATGGTAGATTGATGCGATTTATTGGGCCGAGCTGGATTTGAACCAGCGTAGACATATTGCCAACGAATTTACAGTCCGTCCCCATTAACCGCTCGGGCATCGACCCAGGAAGAATCCATTAAATTTTTTTATAGGCTTATTGGTAATCCATGATCAACTTCCTTTCGCAGTACCCTACCCCCAGGGGAATTCGAATCCCCGCTGCCTCCTTGAAAGAGAGATGTCCTAAACCACTAGACGATGGGGGCCAACTTGACCAACTGCCCTCATACTATGATCATAGTATGATCCATTTTTTGAAATTGTCA